ATTAGTAGGAGGCGAACTTTATGAAAACAGAAGTATACGCTTTAGGTCAACATATATCTATGTCTGCTCACAAAGCGCGAAGAGTAATTGATCAAATTCGTGGGCGTTCCTACGAAGAAACACTTATGATATTAGAACTCATGCCTTATCGAGCATGTTATCCCATTTTCAAATTAGTTTATTCTGCAGCAGCAAATGCTAGTTTCAATATGGGTTCGAATGAAGCAAATTTAGTCATTAGTAAAGCCGAAGTAAATGAAGGTAGTATCGTGAAGAGATTAAAACCTCGAGCTCGAGGGCGTAGTTTTGCCATACAAAAACCTACCTGCCATATAACTATTGTAATGAAAGATATATCCTTAGGTGGATATATAGATACCGACTCTATTAAGTGGTCACAAAAACCAAAATGGAAAAAAAAGGATAGAACTATGTCGTATTATGATATGTATAGTAATAGTAATGGGGGAACATGGGACAAAAAATAAATCCAATTGGTTTCAGACTTGGTACAACCCAAGGTCATCATTCCCTTTGGTTCGCACAACCAAAAAATTATTCTGAGGGTCTGCAAGAAGATCAAAAAATAAGAAATTATATCAAGAATTATGTACAAAAAAATATGAAAACATCCTCTGGCGTTGAGGGAATTGCGCGTATAGAGATTCAAAAAAGAATCGATCTGATCCAAATCATAATCTATATGGGATTTCCAAAAATATTAATTGAAAGTCGACCCCGAGGAATCGAAGAATTACAGATGAATTTACAAAAAGAATTTAATTCTGTAAATAGAAAACTTAACATTGCTATCACACGAATTGAAAAGCCTTACGGAAACCCTAATATTCTTGCAGAATTTATAGCCGGCCAATTAAAAAATAGAGTTTCTTTTCGCAAAGCAATGAAAAAGGCTATAGAATTAACTGAACAAGCAGATACAAAAGGAATTCAAGTGCAAATTGCAGGACGTATCGACGGAAAAGAAATTGCGCGTGTTGAATGGATCAGAGAGGGTAGGGTTCCACTACAAACCATTCGAGCTAAAATTGATTATTGTTCCTATACAGTTCGAACTATCTATGGGGTATTAGGCATCAAAATTTGGATATTTATAGACGGGGAATAATAAAATAAACCTTTATTTCCCTTTGCATTCTATCCGGCGATGGAACAAAAAGAGAAATTGATTTCTTATTTTTATTTTCTCTTCAATAAAAAAATGAACAAACAATTATAATTCTATAGGGTTTAATAAAAATTAAATTAATCTTTTGATAAAATTGCTATGCTTAGTGTGTGACTCGTTGGTTTTTTGAGGGTTAGTAACCAGCCCCATAGTATAAACAAATAACTATAGAAGTAATAACCAACTCATCCCTTCGTATTATCTGGATCCAAAGAACCAGTCAAGATATGATATATTGTTCATATTGTTGTAGCAACTGAAATACTTTTTCATTAAAAAATCTGCTTCTAAGTTGTCAATAGAAATAAAAAAGAAAGGGTATGGATAAATGGAAGGATGAAAGAAAGAAAGAAAAAGAATATGGATGATATAAAATTCCAATATGTAAGGTCTATGAGTCATCTCATAAAAAATCTGTGTAATAAAGCATCAATAAGGATTCATCATTAAAAGGATCTGCTCATCGAACAAAAAATAAAGAGCTTCGAGCCAATAAAGACTAAGAATATTGACTCAAGAACTAATAGCTCCATTGTAGAATTCAGACCTAACCATTAAGTAAGAAGGGATGGGAACGATGGAACCTGTGAATTCAAAAGATTCTAGTGAAAATGAATTCGAACGATTCATTGATCGGGATGGCGGAACCGACCAGAAACCAATTAATCTATTCGGAAAAGTTATGAACTTAATGATAGAACTGAAATAGAAATTGAAAGAGTAAATATTCGCCCGCGAAAACTTTATTTTCTTGGATTGCTAAATTTAGGGTCAATCCAATACGATAAAGAGTAAAACACAAGAAAGATTCCTTTTAACATTCTAAATCTAAAATAGATAAATATAAGAAAAAAAAGTTATTTAATATATTTAGTTATCTATTATCTATACTATATATACAAACAAGATATAAAAATTAATAATAGATTTGATCTAGATTAAATGAAATCCATGAGTCAGCAGATTACTTATTAAATACATGTATATCTTAATTCAAATTATATCTTAATTGAATTCTAAATCTTTAATTTGAATTTATTTTTATTCGCGAGGAGCTGGATGAGAAGAAACTCTCACGTCCAGTTCTGTAGTAGAGATGGAATTCAAAACAAACCATCAACTATAACCCCAAAAGAACCAGATTCCGTAAACAACATAGAGGAAGAATGAAGGGAATATCTTATCGAGGTAATACTATTTGTTTTGGTAAATACGCTCTTCAGGCACTTGAACCCGCTTGGATCACATCTAGGCAAATAGAAGCAGGTCGACGAGCAATGACACGAAATGCACGTCGCGGTGGAAAAATATGGGTTCGTATATTTCCAGATAAACCAGTTACAGTAAGACCCGCAGAAACACGTATGGGTTCAGGTAAAGGCTCTCCCGAATATTGGGTAGCTGTTGTTAAGCCTGGTCGAATTCTTTATGAAATGGGTGGAGTAACAGAAAATATAGCCCGAAGGGCTATTTCAATAGCAGCGTCCAAAATGCCTATACGAGCTCAATTTATAATTTCGGGCTAAAAAAGAAATAGGCCCTAATTAAAAATAGCGGATGCAGGTTTCTTTTTTTGGACAAATAATATTTCTTTTTTTTCTTTGACCTTTGTATTGTAAAAACGGATAAAAAAAAAAAAAAATGATATGATTCAACCTCAGACCCATTTGAATGTAGCAGATAACAGCGGGGCTCGAGAATTGATGTGTATTCGAATCATAGGAGCTAGTAATCGTCGATATGCTCGTATTGGTGACGTTATTGTTGCTGTGATCAAAGACGCAGTTCCAAACATGCCTCTACAAAGATCAGAAGTGGTCAGAGCTGTAATTGTACGTACTTGTAAAGAACTTAAACGTGACAACGGTATGATAATACGATATGATGACAATGCTGCAGTTGTGATTGATCAAGAAGGAAATCCAAAAGGAACTCGAGTTTTTGGTGCGATTGCCCGAGAATTGAGACAGTTCAATTTTACTAAAATAGTTTCATTAGCTCCCGAGGTATTATAAAATGAGACCACGATATGGTTATAGTAGGGTATTTAAAAGAAATAGATTAAGATTCATTTAGTAGATTTTGTCTCACGTATATACCTTTTAAAATTAATATTCATAAACAAATACGTAAAAAAAAAAAAAAGAAAAACATGTTGATTATATCCAAATTTGGAGGCACCAATAATTTTAATTAATCATGGGTAGTGATACTATTGCTGACATAATAACCTCTATACGAAATGCCGATATGTATAGAAAAAGCGTGGTTCGAGTAGCATCTACTAATATCAGCGAAAGTATTGTGAAAATACTTTTACGAGAGGGTTTTATCGAAAACGTGAGAAAACATCGAGAAAACAACAAATATTTTTTGGTTTTAACCCTACGACATAGAAGGAATAGGAAAAGCACTTATAGAAATCTTTTAAATTTAAAACGGATCAGTCGGCCGGGTCTACGAATCTATTCTAACTATCAAAGAATTCCTAGAATTTTAGGTGGGATGGGTGTTGTAATTCTTTCTACATCTCGGGGTATAATGACAGACCGAGAGGCTCGACTAGAAAGAATAGGCGGAGAAATTTTGTGTTATATATGGTAATCTTTCTAATATCCGAATTGAATATGAAACTTCTTATTTGCGAAAAAGAAAAGAGAAGTGCTGGGTTGTCTAATAGGGTTCTTCCTCCACTAGTTAATACTTCAAGGGGGTTTTGCCTGGAATGAAAGAACAAAAATGGATTCATGAAGGTTTAATTACTGAATCGCTTCCCAACGGTATGTTCCGGGTTCGTTTAGATAATGAAGATATGATTCTAGGTCATGTTTCAGGAAAGATCCGACGTAGTTTTATACGGATACTGCCAGGCGATAGAGTCAAAATTGAAGTAAGTCGGTATGATTCAACCAGAGGTCGTATAATTTATCGACTCCGCAACAAAGATTCGAAAGATTAGGTGTTTCCCTATTTATTTCACCATTAAAAATTGAAAATTTCAAGAAACTTATTTTCTTCCAAGAAGTAGATTCAAAATTAAAGTAAGGAGTGGCAAATATGAAAATAAGAGCTTCCGTTCGTAAAATTTGTGAAAAGTGTCGACTAATACGTCGTAGGGGACGAATTATAGTAATTTGTTCGAACCCAAGACATAAACAAAGACAAGGATAATAAGGCTCATTAAAGACCTGATATACAAATAGGGGATCTGTTTTGACATGAAATGGATATATCCATATATCTCTGACTCAAATTTATGAGATGATAAAATATGGCAAAAGCTATACCGAAAAAGGGTTCACGTGGACGTATTGGTTCACGTAAGAGTACACGTAAAATACCAAAGGGGGTTATTCATATTCAAGCAAGTTTCAATAATACCATTGTGACTGTTACAGATGTACGGGGGCGAGTGGTTTCTTGGTCCTCTGCCGGTACTTGTGGCTTCCGAGGTACAAGAAGAGGGACACCATTTGCTGCTCAAACCGCAGCGGCAAATGCTATTCGTGCAGTAGTAGATCAAGGTATGCAACGAGCAGAAGTCATGATTAAAGGTCCCGGTCTCGGAAGAGACGCAGCATTACGAGCTATTCGCAGAAGTGGTATACTATTAACTTTCGTACGGGATGTAACTCCTATGCCACATAATGGCTGTAGACCCCCGAAAAAAAGACGTGTATAGAAAAAAAAATGGAAGATATTTCAATAGCAAGAGAAACAAGAGAAATAAATGATTCAATGATCTGATCAAAAAATATTATTATGGTTCGAGAGAAAATAACAGTATCTACTCGGACACTCCAGTGGAAGT